TCATATAAATCAAAATTCGAATAGTAATAAATTAATTCAAATTAGCAGGTTTGATAGGTAAAGTAAGATCATGGTTGCAACAAAAGAAGAAATCAAAGTATTTTGGCCCTAGCTCCTAAATCAATTCGGAAGTAGATAGATTCTGCTCACTCATTGATTCGTCTGGTATCTAAATATAGGATCCATTTCTAAGTTAGTTTACTAGATCGAAATCTTATGATGTTAAAAACTGTATAGATACAATGTCACATTCAGTAAAGATTTATGATACATGTATAGGATGTACTCAATGTGTTCGAGCGTGCCCCACTGATGTATTAGAAATGATACCCTGGGACGGATGTAAAGCTAAACAAATCGCTTCTGCTCCAAGGACCGAAGACTGTGTTGGTTGTAAGCGATGTGAATCTGCCTGTCCGACCGATTTCTTGAGTGTTCGAGTTTATTTATCGCAAGAAACAACTCGTAGTATGGGTCTAGCTTATTGATACGTTCCATAAAACTCTCCTTGAATCCATCTTTTTTTACCGACAAAATCCGTGCTCAAATTATTTTTATTTGATTTTGAGCACGGATTTTTCTGGCCCAAATGTATCTTGTCTTTACCACGAATAATTTTCCTTTATTAACAATAATTGTAGTTTTGCCAATATCAGCAGGTTCATTAATTTTATTTATTCCACATATAGGAAATCGAGTAAGACGTTGGTATACTATATGTATATGTATTTTAGAACTTCTTCTAACGACTTATGCATTCTGTTATCATTTTCAATTGGATGATCCATTAATCCAACTAGTGGAGGATTTCAAATGGATCGCTTTTTTTGATTTTCATTGGAGATTAGGAATAGATGGACTTTCTATAGGACCGATTTTACTGACGGGATTCATCACGACTTTAGCTACTTTAGCGGCTCGGCCTGTTACTCGAGATTCTCGATTATTTCATTTTCTGATGTTAGCAATGTACAGTGGGCAAATAGGATTATTTTCTTCTCGGGACCTTTTACTTTTTTTCCTGATGTGGGAGTTAGAATTAATTCCCGTTTATCTACTTGTATCCATGTGGGGAGGAAAAAAACGTCTGTACTCAGCTACAAAATTTATTTTGTATACAGCGGGTGGTTCCGTTTTTCTTTTAATGGGAGTTCTGGGTATCGGTTTATATGGTTCTAATGAACCAACACTCAATTTTGAAATATTAGCTAATCAGCCCTATCCTGTGGGCTTGGAAATACTATTTTATATTGGATTTTTTATTGCTTTTGCTGTCAAATTGCCAATCATACCCCTACATACATGGTTACCAGATACGCATGGAGAAGGACATTATAGTACTTGTATGCTTCTAGCCGGAATCTTATTAAAAATGGGAGCATATGGATTAGTTCGAATCAATATGGAATTATTTCCTCATGCTCATTCTATATTTTCTCCTTGGTTGATGATAGTAGGTGCAATGCAAATAATCTATGCAGCTTCAACATCTCTGGGTCAACGGAATTTAAAAAAAAGAATAGCTTATTCCTCTGTATCACATATGGGTTTCATAATTATAGGAATTGGTTCTATCACTGATATGGGGCTCAACGGAGCCCTTTTACAAATAATCTCTCATGGATTTATTGGTGCTGCACTCTTTTTCTTGGCCGGAACTACTTATGATAGAATACGTCTTGTGTATCTTGACGAAATGGGTGGAATAGCTATCCCAATGCCAAAAATATTCACGATGTTCAGTAGCTTTTCGATGGCCTCCCTTGCATTACCAGGTATGAGTGGTTTTATTGCCGAATTAATAGTATTTTTTGGACTACTTACTAGTCCAAAATCTTTTTTAATGACAAAACTACTAATTACTTTTGTAATGGCAATTGGAATCATATTAACTCCTATTTATTTATTATCTATGTTACGCCAGATGTTCTATGGATACAAGATATTTAATGTACCAACCTCTTATTTTTTTGATTCTGGACCGCGAGAGTTATTTCTTTTGATCTCTATTTTTTTACCCGTACTAGGTATTGGTATGTATCCTGATTTTGTTCTTTCACTATCAGTTGAAAAGGTTGAAGTTATTCTATCTAATTCTTTTTATGGATAGTTTTGATGAATAAAAAAGAAAAAAAATATTATTTTTTATGTTCGTTGTACAATGAAAAAAAGAGGTTTTTTTCTTCTCTTACGTTAAGTAAAATCAATTTAAACAGGTGAGAACCCTGTGAATCACTAAACTATTAAATTCACAGGGTTCTCACCTGTTCACACAAAGTTTTTTTTATCTGATATGTGCTGTCCACTTTTCTATTCCTATTCATCATAATCCCTTAAATTGTGTTTAATTCAATTATATGTTAATGTAAATAAACCATAACTATGTAGTCCTATTCCTAATAGATTTATCCCAAAATAGCATATCCAAATTATAAGAAATCCAATAGACGCCACAATTGCTGAATTTGTACCCTGCAATTTTAGATTTGTTCGAGTATGTAAATAAATCGCGAATACGATCCAAGTAATAAAAGCCCAAGTTTCTTTTGGGTCCCAACTCCAATAAGATCCCCATGCTTCGTTAGCCCATACTGCTCCAGAAAGAATTCCTATGGTTAAAAAGAGAAATCCTAGACTAATAACCCGATAACTCCAATAATCCAATTGTTGAATCAACTGAGACCTGTAATAATTAAAAAGAGAAGTATTTTTGAAAATATTACTTCGTTCGTTCATGTATTCGATTTCACCAAAGAAAAAGGAACCATTGAAATTTAAAAAACGATTACTCGTAGCAAAAAACTTTTTCTTTTTTCTAACTGTAATGACTATAAGTGATACTGATAATAATGATCCACATAAAAGGGCAGCGTAGCCTAATATCATCGTACTTACGTGCATTATTAACCACTCAGATTGAAGAGCTGGTACTAATATTGTAGATTTGTGTATTTCAGTTAAAAGACCTGAAGTAGCAAAGCCTTGGGTAAAAACAGCACTTGGGCCAATTATTGTGCTTAGAATATTTTTATTTTTTTTGAAATATGGAACTATATGAATAAGGGAAAAACTCCATGAAAGGAAAATTAATGATTCATATAAATCACTTAGTGGAAAATGTTCCGAATAAATCCAACGAGTAACTAATAATCCTGTTATAGAGAACAAATTAATTATCATGCCCTTTTCGGATGAATCATATAGTTTTACGATTTCATCGACGAAAAAGGTTATCAAATAAATTGTAAGTACAATTGAAACGAGCGAAAAAGAAATATGAGTTAATATATGCTCTAAGGTTGAAAATATCATAAGATTATAGGAGTCCTTTAATTAGAAAATCTATATGGAGAATTGGATTCATTATAGGATATATTTATAGGATATATTTACTTTTTTTAGGAAATGACATGCCGCCACTCGGACTCGAACCGAGATGCTCTAGCACTGCTTCCTAAGAGCAGCGTGTCTACCAATTTCACCATAGCGGCTTATCTTGAACTCATAATAGTCTATGAATAAGCAATCGTCTAGATTTAAGAATTCGATTGGTTGCAATATTTTTTTAGGAAAGATTCAAATTGATGAATAAAAATTTCTTCAACATAGGTATTTGAAGGTTCATTATTTTAGTTTAGAGTCTTCATTTTGATTTCGTGCATCTTATTTTATACTCTCTTCAACTTTAATTCTTGCAAAATAAAAAAATCCTACTATCAATTCAATTAAGGGAGAGAACTCAAATTTTTGTTTTAATGAACTATTTCAAAATTTAGTTGATCTCAAAAATCGAAAACAAAAAATGCAGTTTATCGATGAATATTAATAAAAAAAATCCATTTTGAATCATTCACAATTGACACATTATTTATCCAAAATCATTTCAATAAGTATTTTTGAATGGATTCATCACAAGAGATATAGGGTGGTCTATATAGGAATTTCGAGGAAATCGAAAAGTAAGAAAGTTACACAAAAGGGTTTATTATTTAAGTTTCCATTATTTTAGTAACGAAAGATATTCGCTCTTATATAGATATAGAGAAAGTCAATATATAGAATAAACAAAAACTTATATTATTGGAAGAAATAGGTTGATGGGGAAAATAATACTCCCCACCTTGAAAATGAAAAGATATACTAAAAAAAATCGAGTATCTTGTGTTTTTTTTTAATAAAAAGAAAGTCTTCTTTTTTTTTTCGAATTTTGTAAGGTAAACAAAAGAGTTTTTTATATATTCTAGATTCTCAAAGCGGCGAGAATTCCATTTTATATTGATTAACTCCGATAGGGAATGGAAATCGATAATTTTATTTTGGAAATGAAATCAGTCAATTTTTCGAGTCAGCCCGATTCAGATTATTTCAACGTTTTACTATTTATTTTATTAGTTTGTCGCATAAAAAAACTTTTTGAATTCCCGGTAGAAAGAGATTTCCCTAAGGAAAACGCTTTTAACGATGCACAATACCCCTTCCTTTTCCAAACATTTTTTCGAATATGCTTTTTTGATACAGAAGTACGTTTTTTTGGAACTGCCATTTAAATAAAAATTAAGAGATTACTCATTGGTATAGCTGGATGTGAAAGACATCTATTGTTCAAAATAAATATACGTTTTCCTAATTCATTATAGATTTATTTTCTTTTTAAATAATCTTTTTTTTTATAAAAAAAAATAATAGGTATAGGTGAACGATATGTAAAAATTGTATAAAATATTACTAAAAAAAATATAAAATAAAAAAAAGAGTTTTATCGCTTGGTGTTTTTCTTTCATATTCTTTTCGATTCAAATCTATATTTCCAAAATATGTTGTGCCATAGAAATGGAATTGCTTGAACTTAATAAAATGAAAGAATCCAAAATGACATAGCATGGCATAAAATTAAAATACCTCAAGAAAGGTTTAAGATGAGAACCTAACTTTATGTTTATAAAAAAAACTTTATTAAAATATTTTCTATTAACTTGTCAAACAAGGCAAAATACGCCGAA